AGTTTTTCAATGAACCAGTTACGTGAATTCTGAATCCTGAGATGGTGCAAATGCCAAAGACGATGGATTGCGTTCTTTTTATCTATTTTTGTTCATACCACCTATACTATAATGATTGATAATTCACAAATTTTCAATTGAATTTTTTGATTCTTGTAACTAGTATTTTTATCTATCTCTATCTCTTAAAAAATTTTTTTAATTGAAACTTAGGGAAGTACTTTAGAAACATATGTATAAAAAAACATATTTTATTGAGTCCCCTCATGCCTACTATAACTAGTTATTTCGGTTTTCTACTAGCAGCTTTAACTATAACCTCGGTTCTATTTATTGGTCTAAGCAAAATACGACTTATTTGAAATTAATTGAATGAAGATTTTTTAATAAAAAGGAGTTCTGTGGTATTTCATATGTTCGATAGTTCCCTACCGGGTTAATTACCCAATTTTGGTCATTGAGATTCATCGGCAATACAGATTAAGAGCTAGGAATAGCTAGTACCTCTCTTTTCTCCTTTTAAAAAATGAAAATAAAAGAAAATTGAAATGATTGAAGTTTTTTTATTTGGAATCGTCTTAGGTCTAATTCCTATTACTTTGGCTGGATTATTCGTAACGGCTTATTTACAATACAGGCGTGGTGATCAGTTGGACTTTTGATTAATTAACATCTCTTTTTTTACCGACCTCCTTCTTGCTTTCATATGCGGGAGGTCTAATTCAGATTGCTGCTCAATTATTTGCGAACAGTGGAATTTTGACACAATCTAATAAACAAGAATTAAATCACGCTCTGTAGGATTTGAACCTACGACATTGGGTTTTGGAGACCCACGTTCTACCGAACTGAACTAAGAGCGCTTTTCTTGTTTTTTTCTAAAAAACGAAAAGGCTATAAACTATAAAGAGGACATTCTTTAACCCGAATAGATTTTGTACGTATATACTATATCATAGTATCATAGTATATCATAAATTTCAGAATTATATGTATGTCCAATTTTATTAAAAAAAGATAGATCTAAAATAGATCCCTCGTTACTGCTCAGAAGAGCAGTAATAGGTAGGGATGACAGGATTTGAACCCGTGACATTTTGTACCCAAAACAAACGCGCTACCAAGCTGCGCTACATCCCTTTCAATTGGTTTACAGTGTCATTGTAGAGAATTCCTGCCTTGTTTTCCACATCCTTCTTCTTTTTTATTGGTATATCAAATTTATTTCTTATTTTTTTTTCTAATATCAGATAACAAACATATAATTAAAAATTACTTTTTTTATGAAAATTCTATCAATTTAAATTTTACATAAAAGGCGTTTCCATTTTAAAATGTAATCTATAAGATCGTTCTAGTAGACAATATTTCAATTCTAATTTTGAAAATGGGGGGGGGGGGTTACATATACAAGAATTTCTTAATTACATGTACATCTGTAGTTATATATATTACTATATATAATGTAATACAATAAAGAAGAAAGAAGGAGGATTTCAAATGCGAGATCTAAAAACATATCTTTCCGTAGCGCCGGTACTAAGTACTTTATGGTTCGTTTCATTAGCAGGTTTATTAATAGAGATTAATCGTTTATTTCCAGATGCATTAACATTTCCCTTTTTTTAATTCTAGCTATTAACAATTAACATCAGAAAGGGTGAAAAAATTTAGAGATACAATCAACGATCTGGGACTAATTATCCCCCCCACCTTTTTCTAATTTTTTTAGAATGAATTAGAAAAAGGTGGGTTCAGGATTTATTAATAGAACGAAAAAAAGGTGTTGCTAGGGAAACAGTATCCTACGAGATACTTAAAAAAAATACTGTACAAAGATTTTAAATATAGTTTTCAAAAAAGCATTGTATTGCTTATTATTTTTTTTATTTACTTACTAAATAATATTGATTGCAACAAAATATTTCCAAAATTTTTTTTTAGTTAACAGCTTCTATTTTTTTGGTTCTTGTTCTTTCTGGATCCTAAAAATAAAATAGAAGATTGGGGTGAATAATAAATACAAAGGAGGTTTCATGGCCAAGGGTAAAGATGTTCGAGTAACAATTATTTTGGAATGTACCTGTTGTGTTCGAAATGATATTAAGAAAGAATCGGCGGGAATTTCCAGATATATTACTCAAAAGAATCGGCATAACACTCCTAGTCGATTGGAATTGAGAAAATTCTGTCCCTATTGTTATAAACATACAATTCACGGGGAAATCAAGAAATAGATAAAATTGAGTGCTTGTATGTCAACTGTTATTTTAAGAACAGGAATAATGATAGTATCTATATATTACATATATAAATATAAACAAATAAATCAATAGAAATAAATCTAATCCTATATTCTTAATTCTATTATAGAAACTCTATTCTATATAGAATATAAATATAAATCGTTTTTATTTTGATCCGATCAAAATAGGATTTTAGAGATAAGGAATAAAAAAATTATGAATAAATCTAAGCGACTTTTTACTAAATCGAAGCGATCTTTTCGTAGGCGTTTGCCCCCGATCCAATCGGGGGATCGAATTGATTATAGAAACATGAGTTTAATTAGTCGATTTATTAGTGAACAAGGAAAAATATTATCTAGACGGGTGAATAGAGTGACTTTAAAACAACAACGATTAATTACTATTGCTATAAAACAAGCTCGTATTTTATCTTTGTTACCTTTTCTTAATAATCAGAAACAATTTGAAAGAAGTGAGTCGACCCCCAGAACTACTAGCCTTAGAACCAGAAAAAAATAGACTTATTCTTCTTCTTCAATTGAATAACAATTCCAAACTGAAGAAATTAAAAAAGAGATTAATATTTTGTTCAAAAAATCCAATCAAGAATCAAAATTTGATTGTTACGTCTGTGTCTCTAAAAAGAAAAGAAAAGAAAAGAAAAGAATCGTCGAAAATAAAAACTCTTTTTTTAGCGACTATATACCCTCGTTTTGTTTTTTATAATACTAATTTCTACTCTACCTTCCCGAGCTCATTCTCCTTAGAACTCTATTTCAAATATTTTAGTGGGTTTCCTACAACCCCCTTATTTTTTGATCTCATTCGAAATCGTATAAAGACAACTTCTATTTAATAGAGCTATTTGTGCAAGTATTTTCCGATTAAGAAGTAATTGCTTCTTGTACAGATTGTGTATGAATCTGTTATAACTATAGAATACCCCCGTTTCGTGAATTACGGCATTTATTCGAGTGATCCATAAACGCCGAAAATCTCTTTTTCTTTTACCCCTATCCCGATGAGCCGAAACTAAAGCTCTTATTCTCTGTTGAGTCATAGTTCGTGTAAGTCGTGAATGAGCCCCTCGAAAGCTGGATGCAAATAAACGAAGTTTTGTTCTGCGCCTCCGAGCTATATATCCGCGTTTAATTCTAGTCATTGAATAAATCAAACTTTGATGAATAACAAATTCTTTTTTTAGTTATTCTTTTACCCTTTACTAGTCTATTAATAACCACACGAATTATTCCAATGTATAAAAAAAAATTCCAATGGCTTTTGCTACTCTAACCTTCCCCACCACTATTTTTTGCTAGGTATTTTCCTTTGCTTTGAAAGGAGAAAAAGCCCCTTGATACTTAATATAAAAAATAGAATAACTACAAAAAGTAGTAAATATAAATGGATAAATAGTGGGTTCCATCGTTTATATGGTTACTTCTAAAACGGTGAGGTCCTCTCTATACACCGGAGCTCCTTCTTTTAATTAATCAATACTATTGGTAACTTGTACAATTCACATTCTTTGGCTCTACCCCATGAATATTCCAGTAATAGGTCTTTCACAATGAGATCCACTTTATACAGTAACGGTATTTCATTTTAAAAATTAATTTGGTCATTTACCCTGTTAGTCCGTTCTTTTCTTTCAAGAGTGGAATCTTTTTAATAAAAAAAGTAATTTCCCCCGCTTAATGGATAACCATTTGTTATCATTGGGGGTTTTCTAAAAAATGGAGTTGATTGGATTTGCACCAATGTAAACCATAAGTTTCAGACACAATAGAAGATATGAGCGATCTAGCTTTTTTTAATAATGAATCGAGTTCCTACATTATATTTTATTCAAAGGTACTGATCCTTGATATTTAAAAAAGAATTTACTTTTTGTGTCCCAGTCTATGATCTAAACGAGTCGCACATACACCCGAGTACATGTTCCTCGTCGCTGAGGGCATCCCCGAAGCGCTGGGGATTTCGTGACATTTCGGATTGGCTGTCTTGTATTTCTAATAAGTTGTTTAATAGTTGGCATACGGAATAATATAAATAATGGGCTGGTTTAGATTGGTTCTAACCGGCTAACTCTGAATTACTTCTCTTCAAGATTCTCTTCAATATAAAAAAATATATTGAAGAGAATATGAAACTACACCTTTAATCTAAAAAGATATAAAAGTAGAAATTGTAGATTTGCATGAAATCGCTCCTATTTTTTATTGAACCGCTACAAGATCAACAATTCCATGAGCTTGGGCTTCTGTTGCTGACATAAAAACGTCCCTTTCCATGTCTTCGGATACGACCCATATAGGTTTGCCCGTTCTTTGTACATAAACCCTTGTGATGGTTTCGCGAAGTTTTAGTAGTTCTTCCGCTTCCAAGATAAATTCTCCCGTTTGTGCCTCATAAAATGAACTAGCGGGTTGATGGATCATTACCCTGATGATATAATAGAAAAGGTTCTTATATTTTGCAGAACGAGGCGAGATAACCAAAAAAGCAGAGAAATTTGAAAAACCGTACAGGCTTTTTTTGTGCATTGCATACGGCTCCACAATGGAATTGACGTTTTTTTTACCCTTCTTTTCGGCGAACGAAAACAAAATATAGGTTGTATTATACGCAGATCCATAAATGATCCAATTACCATCCTTCTTTTTTGTAGGAGTTAAAAAATACTATGATGGTTCCGTTGCTTTATATATCATTTTTTTTTTTTTTTTCGTCTATGATTCAGCAATCCCAAAGTGTCTTTTTTAATATAAATTTTGTAAATAAGCTTCCGGTGTGAAAACAAAGTTTGTGACGCTGAGATGTGCCCGAATAGGTAAGATATCATTTGAAATACCCTTTCCTTATCTCATACTACTCTTTCAATATATAATCTAATTTTTTTCTCAAAAATTTCATATCGAATTCGAAGTGCCATGCTATTATTACTTAACTAATTCATATTTCCGGTGGCGAAGGCATAGTATTTTTTCTATAAAATTTAAAAACTCATTGGCGCCAAGCGTGAGGGAATGCTATACGTTTGGTAATTGCCCCTCCGACTAGGATAAAGGATGCTATTGAAGCGGCCAATCCCATGCATATTGTCTGTACATCGGGTCGCACAAATTGCATAGTATCATAAATAGCCATTCCAGATATTACCCATCCGCCAGGAGAGTTTATAAACAAATAAAGATCTTTGGTATCTTTTTCTATACTGAGATATATCATAAGACTAATAAGTTGATTCGAGATTTCGGTATCAACTTCTTGGCCTAAAAAAAATAATCTTTCTCGATAAAGTCGGTTGATTAGGATAAAATTTTATTCCTTAGGAGCCGTACAGGCACCTTTTGATGCATACGGTTCAATAAAAATTGTGAAAAAATCAATGTGTCGATTCCAACCCCCTTTTTTCATAGAAGGCTTTTCTTTATAACTTTTAAGGGAAGGGCTTGCGCCCTTTTTAAAAGTAAAAGAAAAAAAAAACGTTTTTGCCCCTTTTATTAGATATTATAATCCTATAAAAAAACGATTGATTAAGCCTGTCAGACTTACTTGATTCATTGATATTTTTTTTTCATCGAGATTCAGTTGAAATGGCGATGGTTTTTTCTTGTTCCTGAACGGGCTTCTTCCTTTTTTATTCCATTTTTTAGGTTTATGCTCTACCCCGAGTAAAAGGAAAAATTTGCCCGATTTTTATTTGCACATATAGGACAAATGAACCAAATACCGCGTCTTTTTTTTTACTACTCCTTCTTTTTTTCTATTCATTTATTTCACATGTCTTCTGTCAAATAGTCACTAAATTTTGAATTATATTATTTGATTTGATCAACAGTTTTAGATCACCCTGTTTAAATTTTTTGTATTTTTTAATATAAATTTTTATCATAATTTTGCATATCATAACAAGTAGTAATTATAAAAATATTATATATTAATTATCAATTGGGTTTTTGCTAAACGGAGCCTGGATACTTCATTTTATTAGTCCGATCACGTAAACCATAAAAATTTTTGATAATCCAATATCAATATAAATACTCCCTGCATTTAATTCCACTTTATTTTTTGCGCTTCGCGTTACAAATTTTTGATAATTAAATCAATCTTTTTGGGCGAAACAGAGGATATCTCGATCGAGGGAGAAAATGGGAAAGTCCCGTATAGCCCAATATATCTGACAAGTCGCACTATATGTCAACCCAAGATGTATCTCCTTCTCCAGGACTTCGAAAAGGTACTTTTGGAACGCCAATAGGCATGAAATGAAAAAAAAAGAGAATGAAGTTCTCTATTTCACTTTGATGTGGAAACGTAAGACTGGGGTTTCATTTTTTAATAATATTATCCTTTTTTCCTACTTTATTAATCATAATTAATCATATTTAAATTAATCATATTTAATACATAAGTTGAATAAGCTAAAATAAAATATAAAATAAAAGTAAAGGAAATTTTTTACGAACGGGCTTCTGAATGATGAACAACAATAGCTATCTTGGTTCATATAAAATAGGATTCACCCCCATTGCGTATTGGTACTTATCGGATATAGAATAGATCCGCTTCCCTTTTTTCCTATGAATCGAATTGTTCCATTATTACTAACAGAATAGAACAAATATTAATCCTTTCTCCGAAATAATTACCTAAAAAGGGGGGTCCGTAGCATAGTTTTTTCCAATGCAATAAAGTTACATAGTGTCTATTTTTCGTTGATAAAGGGGTTTTTCCATGGGTTTGCCTTGGTATCGTGTTCATACTGTTGTATTGAATGATCCCGGTCGTTTGCTTTCTGTTCATATAATGCATACCGCTCTGGTTGCTGGTTGGGCCGGTTCGATGGCTCTATATGAATTAGCTGTTTTTGATCCCTCCGACCCTGTTCTTGATCCAATGTGGAGACAAGGTATGTTCGTTATACCTTTCATGACTCGTTTAGGAATAACCAACTCATGGGGCGGTTGGAATATTACAGGAGGGACTATAACGAACCCGGGTATTTGGAGTTACGAAGGGGTAGCCGCAGCACATATCGTGTTTTCTGGCTTATGCTTCTTGGCAGCTATTTGGCATTGGGTATATTGGGATCTAGAAATTTTTTGTGATGAACGTACAGGAAAACCTTCTTTGGATTTGCCTAAGATTTTTGGAATTCATTTATTTCTTTCAGGAGTGGCTTGCTTTGGTTTTGGCGCATTTCATGTAACAGGATTATTCGGTCCTGGAATATGGGTATCCGACCCTTATGGACTAACCGGAAAGGTCCAACCCGTAAATCCGGCGTGGGGCGTGGAGGGTTTTGACCCTTTTGTTCCGGGAGGAATAGCCTCTCATCATATTGCAGCAGGGACGTTGGGTATATTAGCGGGCTTATTCCATCTTAGTGTTCGTCCGCCTCAACGTCTATACAAAGGATTACGTATGGGTAATATTGAAACCGTCCTTTCCAGTAGTATTGCTGCTGTCTTTTTTGCAGCTTTTGTTGTTGCTGGAACTATGTGGTATGGTTCTGCAACTACCCCCATCGAATTATTTGGTCCTACTCGTTATCAATGGGATCAGGGATATTTTCAACAAGAAATATATCGAAGAGTTAGTGCTGGACTAGCTGAAAATCAAAGTTTATCAGAAGCTTGGGCTAAAATTCCTGAAAAATTAGCTTTTTATGATTATATTGGTAATAATCCAGCAAAGGGGGGGTTATTCCGAGCGGGTTCAATGGACAATGGGGATGGAATAGCTGTTGGATGGCTAGGACACCCCGTCTTTAGAAATAAAGAAGGGCGTGAACTTTTTGTACGCCGTATGCCTACTTTTTTTGAAACTTTTCCGGTTGTTTTGGTAGACGGAGACGGAATTGTTAGAGCCGACGTCCCATTTAGAAGGGCAGAGTCTAAATATAGTGTCGAACAAGTAGGTGTAACTGTTGAGTTTTATGGTGGTGAACTCAACGGAGTTAGTTATAGTGATCCCGCAACTGTGAAAAAATATGCTAGACGGGCTCAATTGGGTGAGATTTTTGAATTAGATCGTGCTACTTTGAAATCCGATGGTGTTTTTCGTAGCAGTCCAAGAGGTTGGTTTACTTTTGGGCATGCTTCGTTTGCTCTACTTTTCTTCTTTGGACACATTTGGCATGGTTCTAGAACCCTTTTCAGAGATGTTTTTGCTGGTATTGATCCAGATTTGGATGCTCAAGTAGAATTCGGGGCATTCCAAAAACTTGGAGATCCAACTACAAAAAGACAAACAGTCTGATGCAACATTGCTTTTTTCTTATAGTTTCTGTTTGCGATTTTATTTAATAGGTAGGGTACTGTAGAAATCTTTATTTAAATCGCTACCATTTCTTTGATTCTTTATTTATCCGTAGGGATACTCCCAAGTAAACAAAAACAGGTATGAAAGCTATAATTGTAAACCACAATCAAATTTATGGAAGCATTGGTTTATACATTTCTCTTAGTATCGACTTTAGGGATAATTTTTTTCGCTATTTTTTTTCGGGAACCACCTACAATTTCAACTAAAAAATGAAATAATTTTTCATTATCTTCATTAACGTAATCAGCCTCCAAATATTTGGAGGCTGATTACGTTAACTAGTCCCCGTGTTCTTCGAATGGATCTCTTAGTTGTTGAGAGGGTTGCCCAAAGGCAGTATATAGAGCATACCCAGTAAAACTTACAAGTAACCCAGATATAAAGATGGCGACTAGGGTTGCTGTTTCCATTATTATAGAATTGAAAGACCACAATGGATCTATGATAAGATCGTTTATTTACAACGGAATGGTATACAAAGTCAACAGATCGTAATGAATACAAAATAAGATTTATGGCTACACAAACTGTTGAAGATAGTTCTAGATCAGGTCCAAGAAGCACTACTGTAGGGAAGTTATTGAAACCATTGAATTCCGAATATGGTAAAGTAGCTCCTGGATGGGGAACGACCCCTTTGATGGGTGTTGCAATGGCTCTATTTGCGGTATTCCTATCTATTATTTTGGAGATTTATAATTCTTCTGTTCTACTGGATGGAATTTCAGTGAATTAGACTGAGAAGAATCTTGAAGTCCTAGCTTTTAGTTCGATATAAAAAGTAAATTATGTAGGTCTAAAATTTTTAGCCTATTCTCCTTTGGTAGTTCGACCGCGAAATCTTTTTCTGCATTGTATATTTCCGGAATATGAGTGTGTGACTTGTTAGAATTGACCCTATGGATAGTACAGAGAGTGGGGTCTGTCATCTTTATCAAGATGGTTTTACTTCGTCGGATATTTATTCGAGTATCTGGAGCACGAAATAGATCAAATAGATCACAAAGCATTCGAACTATGATTCATACTTAATACTCAGACCTCGTAGCCGGACTTCTTTCAGTTCTATCTTATAAGCTTTAATAAATCAAAATATTTTTCTACTTTTAATAAACTCTTATTTGGATCAAAGGACAAGCGCTTCTTTGTATTTTATGTTTTTAGTCATTATAGCTATTTTTTGATTGAATAAGTGATGATCCAACGGTTCTCACTCAGTGAACTTTGGATTTTGAAGGTTTCATTGAATTATCGTGGTTCTCGTATGAATCTGAGGTTTTAATTGATTAGTTAAGTAGGGTCTTAACAAGAGAATTCCTATCAATAATAAAGAAAACAAGAAAAAATACGCATTCCCGTTCCATACAAATACCAAATTAAAAAGACAAAAAAGATAGGTAATCTAGAAGATTCAA